GAATGCTGTATTTCCAGGATTGGATTTCATACTCGAATAAACCTCGTAATCGTAAGAAAGTAGGTTTTTTCACTATGGGCCTAGCAAAAGAAAAATTGAGATAGGTTTATATTGGGTTCCCCCCTTAAAAATCGGACGTGAAGGTTTCCTCTCATCCGGCTCAAGTAGTTACACCAAATAAGGAAGGGAGTTCTTTATTTTTTTACTTTGTTCAATAAAAAAAAAAAGAAAACCCTACAAAGAACTACTCCTTACTCAAGTTTCCAGCAAGGACCAACCTTTCATTAATTCATTTTTCTTTTGACTTTCACTTTCTGAATGACTTATTTACGACAAAATTGAAATGTGAAATTCTTGAGTAGTCTGCTTCCCTTCAAATGATGAATCCCCCCTTAAAGGAATACTTTTGGACTCGTAAGGGATTTACTTGTCTATATATTGTTTCGTTCCATTCGATCTTTTAGGTCCCTACTCACCTCGACGGTTATGTCATGATGTCCCTTGAAGCATATATGCGATAGATAGACTTCTGTAACCATGCCCTATTTGCTTTCTTGAACGGAATCTCTCTCTAAAAGAAATGGAATGGCTAATTCCACGAAAAAATCTTTTTTTTTCACGAGGTATAACTAGCAATTCCCATTTATCTGTTACGGGATCGACCATGGATCAACTCCCCTTTCATTTAGAGTATTGAATACACCCATAATTCTGAGCTTCATGTTACTCCTTCCAAGACACATGTCAGAGTCGGGGGCATCCCAATCAGATTGAATGGGATGACAGTTTATTAGTCTGAATCTGTAAAATGCAAATTTCGATCAAATCACACATCGCAGTATACTAGGCCTTCTAATTCCTTAAGGGGTTTATCTAAAAGATTCGCGATATAACTCGGAAGACGTTTCAAATACCACACGTGAGTTACCGGACATGCGAGTTTGATGTATCCCATTTGATATCTTCGTATCCGAGAATCAACAAATTCCACCCCGCATTCTTCACAAAATTTCGGGTCCTCTTTTTCGGCTCCAATCACTCGATAATTTCCACAAGCACAAATTCCACTTTTTATGGGTCCAGAGATTCTTTCACAAAACAATCCATCTTTTTCCGGTTTATTGGTTTTATAATGAAAAGTATAGGGTTTTGTCACCTCTCCAACTATCTCTCCATTGGGTAGGATTTTGTTGGCCCAAGCCTTTATTTGTTGAGGAGACACTGGTCCAATTCGAAGTTGTTGATGTTTATATCGGTCGATCATAGAATAGAAATTCTGATTCATTCAGATCAAACTTCCTTCCTATTAATCTGGAAGTTCTTCTCAGATACAAGGAAATGATTCAGTTCTAGAGCCAAAGATCGTAGTTCTCGAACGAGCAATCGAAAAGATTCTGGAGCATCCTCAGGGTTAGGTACTATTCCTCCAATGATCGTAGCACCAAGTAATTCTTGACGAGCTCTAATATGATCAGATTTATAAGTAAGCATCTCTTGTAAAATATGAGCAACACCAAACCCCTCTAGAGCCCAAACTTCCATTTCCCCTACTCGTTGTCCCCCTTGCTTGGCCCTTCCTCTAAGGGGTTGTTGTGTAACAAGTGCGTAATGTCCACTCGAACGCCCATGGATTTTATCATCAACTTGATGAATTAATTTTAGGATATAGGACTTGCCTATTAGAACAGGTTGTTCAAAAGGATCTCCTGTTCTTCCATCAAATATTCTGCTTTTTCCCGGATACTCGGGTTCAAATACCCATGGATTTTTTGTTTGCTTACTGGCTTCATATAATTCAGAAAAGACTAGTTTTCTTGAAGCCTCTTGCTCATATCTCTCATCAAAAGGTGCTATTCTATAATGTCTCTTTAGCAGATCCCCCGCTAACCCGAGCGAACATTCAAATATCTGCCCCACATTCATTCGTGAGGGTACCCCTAATGGGTTGAAGACCATATCAACAGGTGTTCCGTCTTGCAAGTAGGGCATATCTTGTCTAGACAAAATTTTAGAAATGATACCTTTATTCCCATGTCTTCCAGCTACTTTATCGCCCACTTTGATTTCACGTTTCTGTGAAATATATACACGAATTCTTTTTGGATTATAACTGGAACCCCCCTTTTTCTGGATCCATCTCACATCAATAACTCGGCCCCTTCCACCTATAGGTAGTTTTAGAGAAGTTTCTTTTGCAGTGGATACCTGAATGCCAAGTATGGCTCGTAATAATCTATCCTCTGGGGCATACGAGGATTCGTTTGCTGCTTGAGGGGTTAATTTACCTACTAAAATATCACCGGCTTCTATCCAAGATCCCAGCATCACAATTCCGTTTCTGTCTAAATTTCGGAGTAAATGCGCCTCTAAATGCGGTATTTCCTTAGTGATTCTTTCGGGACCTTGGCTTGTCACATGAGTCTGAATTTCATATTTCCGTATGTGAAAAGAAGTATAAATATCTTCATATACCAGACGTTCGCTAATTAGTACTGCGTCT